TCCGTATCATTTATCCCTATAAAATACTATACAAAATAGAATGATTTTACATTACGAGGAAGGGATATAATGAAACTCTTGATTGAATCTTCTCATGTCATGGTCATGGTAATGGTCTCTTTTATTTGATTGATGGATCAAAGAATCAATTTTAATGAATTAACGAGTCGTTTTTTATTCGAAACGCCTCGTGATCTTCAACCAATTATGTGCTTCAATATAATTACCTGGAGTAAGCGCTATAGCTTGTTTCCAATACTCAGCAGCTTGATCGGACCAAGCCTCCGCAATTTCAGAATCACCCTGCAGAATGGCCTGTTCTCCCCGGTTGGGATAGGTGGGTCAATTCCTTCCCTTAGAACCGTACTTGAGAGTTTCCTACCTCATACGGCTCAACAATCGATTCTTTTTGCGGTCTCATTTTAATTTACCCTATGCTAACTGAATTAGATTTATCATAAATCTATCCCATTTTTCTTGGGTTAACCAGAGGAAGTTAATTACATAAGTTTCAAATTCTAATTTTGATCAATAATTAATTAGTTTTAGCTTTTCTCCCACCTTCAGAAAAATGAAGCATAGATATCCCCTATATCGTTATAATTTTCTGAAAGGTAACTATCTCGGTTTCATATATGAAATTTATATAGAATCTTTGAAAAAGACTTTCTTCCATAAGAAAAAAGAACTTACTATCTTTGGGATCTGATGCTACACCGCTGCTCAATACTTTAGTGGATCGACTCTATTACATAAGTTGATTCCTAACTTTATATCCCATATCGTGACATAAGTAAGCAGTTCTTAACTGTATCGACCCCAAAAGCTCGCTAATTGATCTTTACGGTGCTTTCTTTATCAATTCGATCCTTTATCCATAGAGTATAATATGTAGGCCGTACTTATTTTCTTCCTTTTTTTTGTTATCATGAAGTTTCTTTCCTTGCTACAGCTGATAAAAATCGTTGCTTTGGACGATGCATATGTAGAAAGCCTATTTTTTTCTAGTATTGACTAGCCAATTTGATCTTTTTTCCTTCTTTCTATAGTGGAGATAGTCGCACGTAATGACAGATCACGGCCATATTATTAAAAGCTTGTGGTAAGAATGGGTTTCGTTCTAGTGCCCGGAAATAATATTCCAAAGCCTTTGTATGCTCCCCGTTGCTTGTGTGTATAAGGCCTATGTTATAGAGTATATAACTTCGATCATAGGGATCAATTTCTGGTCGCGTAGCTTCATAATAATTCTGTAAAGCTTCCGCATAATTTCCTTCGGATTGAGCCGACATCCGTTACGGTCGTTCATTTTATTCAAAAAATCTCCGCTCCAGAACCGTACGTGAGATTTTCATCTCATACGGCTCCTCCCTTCTGTGCATAGTACTAAGGGGAATAATCCATGGAATCCAAAATTCCCTATTCTTATTATGAACTGACAGGAGCTGGTATTTTTACAAGAAATCTCTAGCCAGCCTTCCCGCAAGAGGTTTTTTTTCTTAACACCAATCGTATTAGTGCTAGATAGAAATGGTAACTCCAACGATTTCTTTGTCCTCAACGCCTACTATTTCCAGGAATTAGTCACTTCAACGATCTTTGATGGTTATACGGGTATCCAAAGTACGAACGAGATGGATGTTTGTTGTCCCAACCATTCTTGTTAGGCCCGATACCGATAAGGAAAAGGGCAATTTATAACAAAATAACAAAGTTTTCGTGTTGTTGATTCCTAGTGTAGTGCTTCTTCCCCTATGCCGCCTATTGGTACTATTGGAGTAGGATTGCCCCGCAATACAGAACCTATAGGTGTAACCTTTTGTTCAATACTAAAATCGATATTGAAAGTAAATTAAAGTATCTGAGGCTGGATCAATCGAGGATACACGACAGAAGGAATTGTTCTATCTCCAAACTTTACCTTCACTAAGCGTAGCTTTATTTCAAAAATTGGGTTCTTTCTATTCCGAACCACGTCTTTTCTCGTAAGAATGAAATGAGGGCTAAAAAAAAAAACAAGAAAAAAGAATCAAATCACACCATCTCTATAATAGGTAAATGCCTTTTTTTCTCCTGAAGTTGTCGGAATTATTCGTAATAAAATATTGGCTATAATCGAAGAGGTCTTATCAATAAAATTTCCATTTATCCGAGATCTAGGCATAATTAGCAATCCATTCTATAATTCTTCTCATTACCCCCTCGGCTCGGGGAAAATGATCCCACAAACAAAGGAACTGTACATTACAGAATAACATAAAAAAAGAAAAATTCTAACTAAAAAGATATGTACCTTCCGCTCAAATTGTATTCTTTTCGGACAAAGAGAGATAGGAGACTTTTTAATCAGATTGAATTTCATATAAATTTCGTAGTATACAAATGAGCAGAACTATTACTATTTCATCTAAGTTGAATAACCAAGGACTTTATTTTACTATGGATTCTTATAACTCGAGAAATTTGGATTTGGTTATGATCCAAGGAGGAAAAGGGATGG